TTAGGATCGATCTAAACCAGCCCATTATTTATATGATATGATTCAACATGCCAACTATTAAACAACTTATTAGAAATACAAGACAGCCAATCAGAAATGTCACAAAATCCCCCGCACTTCGGGGATGCCCTCAGCGTCGAGGAACATGTACTAGGGTGTATGTGCGACTCGTTCAGATCATGAGCTGGGATAAAGATAAAAGAAATAAAACCTTTTCTAGTATCAATGATCAGTACCGGGGAATAGGATAGAATAGAAAAATAAAAAGAAGTCCGTTCAATTCAGTATAAAAAAACTATATCTATTCTATTGTGTATGAAATTTATGGTTTCCATTGGTGCAAATCCAATCACCTCAATTTAAGATGAGAATAAATTCTCCATTGGTAAAAAATGGTTATCCATTAAGCGGAGAAAATCCTACTTAAAAATAAAAACAGAAAACTTAGGTCCCTCTTGCAAGAACGGACTAACAGGGTTAGCTACCCCAGCCAACTTTCAGAATTAAATACCGTTACTGTCTAAGTAGATCTAATCGTGAAAGACCTATTACTGGATAATTCATGGGTAGAGCCAAAGAATCTGAACTATACAAGTTACCAATAACATTGATTAAATGAAGTAAAGGCTCCGGTGTATAGAGAAAACCTCACCGTTTAAGAAGTAACCATATAAACGAAGGAAGCCACTATTTCTTTATCCATTTAGATTTTTTATTTATTATATTTTGATACCTAGTAAAATAGAATTTCTTATTTCGAAGTGAAATGTCTCGAAAAAATAAAAATAGTGGTCGGGAAGGTTATAGTAGCCAAAGTCATTGGAATTGTTAGTTTATACATTGGAAAAAAGCTTTGTTATTAATAGACTAGGAAAGGGAAAAAGAATAACTGAAAGAAAGGAAATCTATTAGTTATTCGTCAAAGTTTCATTTATTCAATGACCAGAATTAGGCGGGGAAATATAGCTCGGAGACGTAGAACAAAAATTCGTTTATTTGCATCAAGCTTTCGAGGGGCTCATTCAAGACTTACTCGAACAATTACTCAACAGAAAATAAGAGCTTTGGTTTCGTCTCATCGGGATAGGGATAAGCAAAAGCGAAATTTTCGCCGTTTGTGGATCACTCGAATAAACGCAGTAATTCGTCAAATAGGGGTATCCTATAGTTATAGTAGATTAATACATGCCCTATATAAGAAACAGGTGCTTCTTAATCGTAAAATACTTGCACAAATAGCTATATCAAATAAAAATTGTCTTTATACGATTTCCAATGAAATCATAAAAGAAGTAGATTGGAAAGAATCCACCGGAATAATTTAAACGGAGTTCCCCGGAGAATGAACTCCGGGAGGGTAAAGTCAAAATGAATGAACACACTCAACAAGAATCTTTAGTCTTACCCGATTCTTTTTTTTCTTACAACATGATAATTCAATATGTATTTTTCATATTTTTATAACAAAACATAAATCTCCGTTTTAGTTATGATTTTACTTTTTATTCGAGTGACGAAAGAGCAAGCCTATTTATTTCTGGCTCGAAGACCCGCAGTTCTGGTGGTCGACTCGGTTCTTTCAAATTGTTTCTCATTATTAAGAAAAGGTAACAAAGATAAAATACGAGCCTGTTTTATAGCAATAGTAATTAATCGTTGTTGTTTCAAGGTCAATCTATTCACCCGTCTAGATAATATTTTTCCTTGTTCGCTAATAAATCGACTAATTAAACTCATGTTTCTATAATCAATTCGATCCCCCGATTGAATCGGGGGCAAACGCCTACGAAAAGATCGCTTGGATTTAAGAAAAGGTCGCTTGGATTTATCCATGGTTTGTTTAGTTTATTCCTTATCCCGAAAATCCTATTTCGGTCGGATCTAAAATGAATTAGAATAAATAGGATTTGGTTTGTTTATATTTAATTATGTTATATATAGAATGTTATTTTTACCCTTCCAAGGAAGGGTTACATACATGTGCTCGATTCGATCTATTTCTTTATCTCCCCATGAATCGTATGTTTGTAACAAAATGGACAGAATTTTCTTAATTCCAATCGATTAGGCGTGTTGTGACGATTCTTTTCAGTAATATATCTGGAAATACCCGTTGATACCTTATTAACACGGTTTCGAACACAACCGGTACATTCCAAAATAACCGTTATTCGGACATCTTTCCCCTTGGCCATGAACCCCCTTTGGATTTTGGATTTACTCAACTCTTCTATTTTCGATCCGAAACGAAGAAGAAGAAAGGAAGTAAAAATAGAAGTTATTAGCTTGAAATCCAATTATAAAAAATTCCCTGCAATCAATATCAATATAGTAAAAAAATTTATAAACTTTATTTCAAATCACAGTATTTCATTTACATTTAAGTACCTTGTATAAGAGTCTTGTCCTAGATCTAGGCCGATCCTGTTTATTCTACCTCCATCCCTAGTTAATTTTTGAATTGAATAATTTATTTAATTCAAACTTGAACCCAAGTCTCGAAGCTGTTGAATACACCCTTTCTTTTTTCTCTTTCCTCCCTTTAAGGAAAAAAGAGAAAAAAGGGGCAAAGGATTAGTCAAAAATATTTAATTTTATCTCCAATCTTCGTTATTTGGTACCGTATCAATAACTAGAATCAAAAAAAGGGGAATGTCAACGCATCGGGGAAAAAACGATTAATCTCTATCAATAGACCTGCTAAAGACCCGAACCATAGAGTACTTAATACCGGTGCCACGGAAAGATATGTTTTTAGATCTCGCATTGAAAAATCTCCTTCCTTTTTTTATTGTAATCTAAAATGGTAATACATATATGATCAGATGCATATGCAGTTAAGAACCTTGTACACGGAATCCCTAATTCAAATTGAAATATACAACTATCCGGTAAATAAAATAAAATTTTTCTTAAAATATAAAAAAACGTCCCTTTCGTCCCGAGCATTCCCGAAAACTAATCATTTATTTTTACGACAGGTTCCGTTCCGTATCTCATACGTATATAAGACTTTTCTTTTACTATTATTATATGTTAAATGGGACCAAAAAGACGAAATGCCCATATAAATTGTATAGATCAATGGACGAAATAACGATGTGGAAAACAAGACAGGAATTCTATACAATGATACTGTAGACCAATTGTAGGGATGTAGCGCAGCTTGGTAGCGCGTTTGTTTTGGGTACAAAATGTCACAGGTTCAAATCCTGTCATCCCTACCTATTACTTCTTCGTTTAGCAGTAACGAGGGATTAATTAAGATCGATTCCAATTATATTAATATATAATCGTTCATTAAATTGGGGTTCAAAAAAGTGTCTTTACGTTCTTGTCTTTTCTGATCAGAAAGCGCTCTTAGTTCAGTTCGGTAGAACGCGGGTCTCCAAAACCCGATGTCGTAGGTTCAAATCCTACAGAGCGTGATTTCCTCCTTATTTTTCTTAGATCAAATTAGACTGAAAGAGCTTCACTAACTTGAACCGCAATCTAAATTTGACCTCCTTTGTATTAAAGAAAGTAGGAGGTCAATCAAAAAAAGCGAGAGTAATTAATCAAAGGTCCGATTGATCACCACGCCTATATTGTAAATATGCAGTTACGAATAATCCAGCCAAAGTAACAGGAATTAGACCTAACACGATTCCAAATAGAAAAACTTCAATCATTGCAATTTATTTGAAAGGAGAAAAAGGAGGTAATATATATATACCTAAATATTAATCTGAATTACCATGAATCTCAATGACCAAGAATTAGCAATTTATACGGAATCCTATCGAAAGATTTCTTTTTATGAATTGTGCATTTCAAATACTAATTTCAGATAAGTCGTATCTTACTCAGACCAATAAATAGAGCTGAGGTTACCGTTAAAGCTGCTAGTAGAAAACCAAAATAACTAGTTATAGTAGGCATGAAGGAACTAAATGAAATATGTTCTTTTTGTACATATATGTTTCTAAAAAAGCACTTACCTAAGTTTCAAAAGGAGATATTCCAAATTGGCGTATAAAAATAAATTGATTCATCATCTACCACATCTACCCATCTCGCGATTCCAATCAACCGATTCATTGAGCAACTCTTGGGGGCTTCTATAAACTAATAAAAAGAACTGCGCCGTGTAACTTCACTCAAAAATTTAACTTTTTAAAATGATTACATTATGGAAGAATATAAGAAAACTTTTTTATTGTCTCGGATCCTATTTCTATTTTAGAGAGAACGTAAACCTAAAAAAAAAGGATTACTTTCATTTTAACTCATTAGATTCCGGAATGGGTTCATTCACTTAATATCTTGAACGAATGAGAAGAAAAAAGTTATCCCGCAATCACTCAAAAAAATATTGATTTTGGTCCAACTAGGTTAGTAATTTCTATTATCTTTTCTTTTTTACGTTCTACATTTTTTCTTTCCGTATTATATTATAAAACCTCGTTCTTGTAGTTAGGTCAAGAAAGAATCTTTTGATCTTGATCTAATACAAGAATGTATGCATCAAAAGGGTTGATTACAAATTTTTTATTCTTTTCTTTCTTTGTTCTCTTTCTTTCATCGAATAGGATTTACTACTATTTCTTATCTTACTTGTTACTGGACGATTAGCCAATTCCTTAAAATGATGAAAAAAGGATTCCAACAAAAACCACTTCTACAACTACGAACAGGTTCTACCCAAAAACTAATACAAACTAATAATGGAGAGAAATAGACTTTTTTGCATAATTTTATATTGAATGGGGAAACATTGTACACTGACAAGCAACAAATAAAGGAAGAAAGCAAATTTTGAGTACTTCCTTTCGATAATGATTGAAAGTGCGTTGCTGTGTCAGAAGAAGGATAGCTATACTTATTCGGTATACTCTAAAGACGCCCTCGGTACAATATTGACGATCTCACAAAGATTTAGTTTTAGTAAATGGAAATTGACTTATCTAATCTTTTACGGAATCGATCCCCCTTTGACTGTACAAGAATATGTGGAGCTC